TTTTATTAATTTATTTTTTATGGGAATAGATTAAATCATCTAGTAATTTATAATTTGAAAATTTATTATTTTTTTAAGTTCTCCATAATTTAAGATTAAGATACTTATTAGGTTAGGTCTTAGGTCTCACACCAATTGCGAAATATTTCGTTTGTTGAAACGTTTCTTAGTAAGGGATTTCCCTTGTACTAAGGGTAGGAATGGGAAGGAAGAAAGCGATCGGATCCGTGAATTCCTCATCCTCAAATAAGCCCTTCCCGGGGTATTGTCTCATAAGTAATTGTTAGGATTAAAGTGTTGATATAATTAGAAGAAGCAAACGGCAAGTCCAAGTTAATAAAATAAACTAAGACTAAGAAAGAAGCGCATAACGTACGTTTTCACATTTCGAATTTTAGGATTAAATTAAACAAAAGGATTTGCAAATAAAAGTGCTAATGCCACGACCAGTCCGTAAATTGTTAAAGCTTCCATAAAAGCTAGACTAAGCAATAAAGTACCTCGTATTTTACCTTCCGCTTCTGGTTGTCTCGCAATACCTTCTACAGCTTGGCCCGCAGCAGTACCTTGGCCAACTCCAGGTCCAATGGAAGCAAGCCCTACGGCCAATCCAGCAGCAATAACGGAAGCGGCAGAAATCAGTGGATTCATAGTAAGTTCCTCGTACAAAAAAATAAATGGTTAATGATACAATCAACCAATGCATTATTACTTATTTTATCACTACGATCTATCGGGTCAAAGTAATTAAAAACTCTGAATTGAAATTATAATATTAGTTAATCGTCAGAATGACTTCGATATCTCTTTTTTTTTTTTTTAGTTTCTACCCATGATCAAATCTTTGTAAACTCATATGCATAGAGTTCTACTTATTGCATTTCTTAGTTTCGAACCATTCTTTCATTCAATTCTTCGTTCTTTACTTACTTTCTATATCCGTACGTTCATCTGTTTTTTCATTCAATCTACAATTACAATTACAGACGAAAAAGAAAGACTTATATTGTATTGTAATCCATCTAAACGAAATGCAGTGTGGTTAAAAAAAAAAAAAACAAAGAATCAACATTCAATATAGTAATAATAAATAGTATTATAGTAATAATATAAATATATAAATAGATATTAATAATATACTGGGAAAGAAATTAGGAATAAATAAAATAAAATATACAAATATATAATATATAGTCCATAGGAATAATCCCTATATAACTAGTAAATATCTAATATCACATATACATTTGTTTCTTCCATAATGTAAACCACCTGCATTTTATTTTTATATTGAATTGGATTTTAGAATCATTCTTCGAAACATATGTAAGGGTTAGACTTATAGACATTACATATATCTAGTTTGACTTGACCCCCTAACCCATATTTTTCCAATTCCGTAATATCGTCTATCTTCCCTCCTACGAGATTAGGTCATCCATACATATATAGATACAAATATCTATGTATTATGTTGCCCAACCAAGTGCGTATTTGGAATCATGCATGACTTCGGGTAAGTGAAAAAAGACTATTAAAAAAGCTAATCAATGATGACCCTCCATGGATTCACCTATATAAGCCGCGGCTAAAGTTGCAAAAATAAGAGCTTGAATACCGCTTGTAAATAATCCAAGAAACATAACGGGGATAGGAACTACTGAAGGTACTAAAGAAACAAGAACAACAACTACTAATTCATCAGCCAATATATTTCCGAAAAGTCGAAAACTAAGAGATAAAGGTTTTGTAAAATCTTCTAGGATGTTAATTGGTAAAAGTATTGGAGTTGGTTGGATGTATTTCCCAAAATATCCCAATCCTTTTTTGGTAAGACCCGCATAAAAATATGCCACTGACGTGAGTAAAGCTAAAGCAACAGTAGTATTTATATCATTCGTGGGCGCAGCTAACTCCCCATGAGGTAACTGTATAATTTTCCAAGGTAAAAGAGCACCTGACCAGTTAGAAACAAAAATAAATAGGAACATAGTTCCAATAAAGGGAACCCAAGGGCCATATTCTTCTCCAATCTGAGTTTTACTCAAGTCTCGAATAAATTCAAGGACATATTCGAAGAAATTCTGTCCGTCGGTCGGAATTGTTTGTGGATTCCGAACTGCTATGATGACTGAACCTAATAAGATAGCAATTACGACCCAAGAAGTGATAAGTACTTGGGCATGGATTTGTAAACCTCCTATTTGCCAATATAAATGTTGGCCTACTTCTACACCCGATATATCGTATAACCCATTGAGTATTTTAATGGAACATGGTATAGCATTCATATTGTCCTCTGATATAAATCGAACTTAAAAAATTATTTTGATTCAACCATCTCTTTCTCAACTCACCAACATTAATCATCTTTTAATACAAATTGAATTTAGGATACCAATAAATTTCAATTTTAGGATACTAAAAAATCACATAACATAATATAAATATCCCCATTTTTATCTCTATCTCTTTTTGAAGTTCAAGAATAGTAACCGATCCAATAAATTGATCGAGTTCCCAAACAATTAATTAATTTTATTATTCTTAATCATAATCAACGATTTCTTATATAGCTATAACGACCCTCGCAAATTGCGAATACTAATTTGTTAAGAATGAATCGAATTGAAACTATAGCATCATCGTTAGCTGGAATCGAAATATCTGCGAGATCCGGGTCACAATTTGTATCAATTAAACAAATAGTAGGAATCCCTAAAATGACACATTCTCGAAGAGCTGTATATTCTTCTTGCTGATCAACGATGATTACAATATCGGGTAACCCCGTCATATATTTGATCCCACCCAAATATGTTTGCAAGGTAGATAATTTTCTCTTCAACATTGCTGCATCTCTTTTGGAAAGATGGTTGAGTTTCCCCATCTTTTGTTCTGCTCTTAAGTCCCTGAACTTATTAAGTCTCGTTTCCGTAGTGGACCAGTTCGTTAACATACCACCGAGCCACTTTTTATTAACATAATGACACCGAGCCCCTATTGCAGCTGATGCTACTAAATCCGCTACTTTCTTTTTGGTACCAACGATTAAAAAGGTTTTTCCACTACTTGCTGCATTAAAAACTAAATCACAGGCTTCTGATAAAAAACGAGCAGTTCTCGTAAGATTTATAATATGAATACCTTTACGCTTTGCAGAGATGTAAGGGGCCATTCTAGGATTCCATTTTCGAGTACCATGACCAAAGTGCACTCCCGCTTCCATCATTTCTCCTAAATTGATGTTCCAATATCTTTTTATCATTTTTCCCCGCATTTCCCCACACTTCCTCTTTTTTTTTTATTAAAAAAAAAAAAAGCGACAAGATACCCTGAAATAAATAATTGTTCCGACGGAACCTTCTACCGTGGATTGACCCTTGATATATAGCCCAAACCATTAATTTCTTTTAATTACTCATTTTTTTATTACTAAATTAATATAAATATATTGGACCAACCTAACCAAATAGTTAAAGTAAAAAGAATGAATCTCTTCTTAGGAAAATCGCGTAAATGGTTGTTGTGATGTCCCATAAAAATTGTTTGGAGCACATAATTCTCTATGGTATAACAAAATATCTCCCATTTCCAACTCGAATAAATTTTTCCTTTTGATTTCCAAAGAAATATTTTTGTTTTCCCTTGAATGGTGTACTAATTTTTTGAATCCAGTACCAACAGGAATAAGCCCCCCCAGAACAACGTTCTCTTTCAGTCCTTTCAACCAATCAATACGAGCTCGTAAAGCGGCTTTTGCTAAAACTCGAGCGGTTTCTTGAAAACTCGCTTCGGATATGAAACTTTGAGTACTCAGAGATGTCCTCGTTATTCCCAATAAGATTGCCCGATAATTGATCGCTTCGTCTAAAGCACGTCCCGCTCGTTCCGCTCGCAACAATCCGATTAATTCTCCGGGTGAAAAAACATTAGACATTCCATCTTCTGAAACCAACACTTTTGATGTTATTTGACGTACAATGATCTCTATATGTCTATTATGGATCTGTACTCCCTGAGATCGATAAACCTTTTGAATTTTATTAACCAAAGAGATACGACTCTGGGCTATGGTTAGCTCAGCTCCAATCAAGAATCCCCAGGGGATTCCAAGAATTCTTGGTATACGTTCATTCCAACTTTCGACTCTCTTTTCGAGGTTCATCGATATTGAATCAATTGAACGCACTTCTAAGACCTGTTCCACTTTTGGAAGACCCTGCGTTATGTCACCAGATCTTGATTTTTCATATATAAATGTAACTAGTGTCTTTCCTTCATAAAGGATTTCTCCATAATGACCATGAACTGTTGCTCCTGGGGTAGCCAAATAAGGCTTAGCCGATCTTATAACTAAGGAGTCAACATGGTCAATTAAAATTTGACCGGATTTTTTTATGTGTGGCCCATATTTGAATAAACATGCATTTTCACAAATAAATTGCCCAAGGCAAATTATTGTGGATGTCTCTTCACCAGAATCGTGATGAAGAAAACAACAATTTAAATGGAATGGATTCAAAATTATATTACTGCATGAATTGGGATTATAAATTCTTCTATTTTCATCCATTAAACAATATTTAAATACTTGAAGTACTTTAAAAGTCTGCTTAAAATTGTTAAGTAGTAAATATTTCTTTAACGAGATTTGATTATGAGTTAATAAATGGTAAGATGAATAAAAATTCGTTATTTTAGGTACAATAGTACCTAAGGGACCCAACAAATACCTAATTGGGATTAGGGGATCCAATATCACATTGTTATATTTCGAACCCTTGAATGGACTAATTCGAAAACAGTTGGATGATGACAAAATTATAAAAGATTGGAATTCCTTATATTGATTCAACAACGTACCAATAGTTCCTTGCTGTTGGGTAAGTAATTGAAACTTCGCCTTGGAATGAAAGGGATTGATATTGGCGCGATCTAGCCCCTTATTGGGAATCAATCCCGAATCTGTTATATTATATCTTTTTCCGCTATATGAA